AATGAAGTGCCTGATTAAAGGGCTACCTTGATAGGGTAAATTAAGTAATTTAGATTACCTTCATTAGATATTACATAAGATAGAATTAAACTATCACCTTTAGTATCAAAAGCTAATGTGCATCATACACCTTGATGTATAAAAAGGTAAGCTAATTAAGCTAATGGGTTCATACCCCATTTATAGAGGTATTAATCCTCTCCTTTTTAATGACCAACAACTCTACAAAACTTCTCTTCCTATCAACATTAATGATAGGAACGATCCTGTCCATTTCATCAAACTCTTGATTCGGAGTTTGAATAGGACTAGAGATCAACTTACTCTCATTTATTCCCATATTAGCAAATAATAAGAATATAATAATAAACGAATCATCAATTAAATATTTTATTGTACAAGCAATAGCATCAACAATATTATTATTCTCTGTCCTATTAATTCAAATAAAATATACAATAGGATGAGAGGTAGAATTAATCCCTTCAATAATAATTAGATCTAGATTGCTATTAAAAATTGGGGCTGCTCCCTTCCATTTTTGATTTCCAAAAGTTATAGGGACAACAACATGAATTAATTGTTTAACATTAATAACTTGACAAAAAATTGCCCCAATAATAGTTCTATCATACGGTATCCAATTAAGAATATTTACATTTGTAATTACCATTTTAAGAATTATTATTGGAGCATTAGGAGGGTTAAACCAAACATCATTACGACAACTTTTAGCATACTCATCAATTAGTCATCTAGGATGAATAATTAGATCCTTGATAGTGAGAGAAAATATATGAGAATTATACTTTTTCATTTATTCACTATTAAGAATAATTATAGTTCTTCTATTTAAACAAATAAATTTATTTTTCTTAAATCAAATTTATTCATCAACAAATATAAAAACAGAAATTAAATTTATAATATTTTTATCTCTTCTTTCATTAGGAGGGCTACCACCTTTTCTAGGATTTTTACCAAAATGAATTGTTATACAATCTCTTGTAGAAAATAATATAACAATCATAATAACAATTATAGTTATACTAACTATAATTACACTCTATTATTATATACGAATTAGATTTTCAGCCCTTATTTTATCATATTCAGAAAATTCATGATCAATAATTAATCTAATTAAAAATCCAAGATTTATTTTAACAATAACAGTAATAATTTCAACTTTAGGTCTAATATTAACATCAACATTAGTTTATTTAAACTAAGGACTTAAGTTAAATAAACTAATAACCTTCAAAGTTATAATTAAAAGATAATCTTTTAGGCCTTAGTAAAGTTATTTACACCTCTAGAATTGCAGTCTAAAATCATAATTGAATATAAAGCCAATAATAATGGTAAGAGAGAAAAATTCTCATAAATAGATTTACAGTCTATCGCCTACTATTCAGCCATCTCACCGCAAAAATGATTATTTTCAACAAACCATAAGGATATTGGTACTTTATATTTCATATTCGGTGCGTGGGCTGGAATAGTAGGAACTTCAATAAGAATAATTATTCGAGCAGAATTAGGTCAACCAGGATCATTAATTGGTGATGATCAAATTTATAATGTAATTATTACAGCACATGCATTTGTAATAATTTTCTTTATAGTTATACCTATTATAATTGGGGGATTTGGTAATTGACTTGTACCATTAATAATTGGTGCACCTGATATAGCATTCCCACGAATAAATAACATAAGTTTTTGACTTCTACCCCCATCATTGACCCTACTCCTTATATCTTCGATAGTGGATAGTGGAGCTGGGACTGGATGAACAGTTTACCCCCCACTTGCCGGAGCAATTGCTCATAGAGGAGCATCAGTTGATTTAGCAATCTTTTCATTACATTTAGCAGGTGTGTCATCTATTTTGGGTGCAGTTAATTTTATTACAACAGCAATTAATATACGATCAGAAAGTATAACATTAGATCAAACACCATTATTTGTTTGATCAGTAGCTATTACAGCCCTCCTATTATTATTATCACTTCCAGTACTAGCAGGAGCTATTACAATATTATTAACAGATCGAAATCTAAACACATCATTCTTTGACCCTGCAGGAGGGGGGGATCCTATTTTATATCAACATTTATTTTGATTCTTTGGACACCCAGAAGTTTATATTTTAATTCTTCCTGGATTTGGTATTATTTCACATATTGTGTGTCAAGAAAGTGGAAAAATTGAATCATTTGGAACATTAGGAATAATTTATGCAATATTATCAATTGGATTAATAGGATTTATTGTATGAGCACACCATATATTTACAGTAGGAATAGATGTAGACACACGAGCATATTTTACATCAGCAACAATAATTATTGCTGTACCAACTGGAATTAAAGTATTTAGTTGATTAGCTACACTTTACGGAACAAAATTTAAATTTAATCCACCATTATTATGAGCATTAGGATTTATTTTTTTATTCACAATTGGTGGGTTAACAGGATTAGTTTTAGCAAACTCATCACTTGATATTATTTTACATGATACTTATTATGTTGTAGCACACTTTCACTATGTATTATCTATAGGAGCAGTATTTGCAATTATAGGAGGAGTAATCCAATGATACCCATTATTTACTGGATTAATAATAAATAATACATGATTAAAAATTCAATTTACAATTATATTTATTGGAGTAAATTTAACATTTTTTCCTCAACATTTCTTAGGATTAGCAGGAATACCACGACGATATTCAGATTATCCTGATGCATATACATCATGAAATGTAATTTCAAGTATTGGGTCAACAATTTCAATCGTAGGAATTATTATATTTATTTTAATTATATGAGAAAGTATAATTACAAATCGAACAATTTTATTTAGATCTAATATAAGTAGATCAACAGAATGACTTCAAAATAATCCACCAGCAGAACATAGATATTCAGAATTACCATTAATTTCTAGATTCTAATGTGGCAGATTAGTGCAATAGATTTAAGCTCTATAAATAAAGGTTTAACCTTTTATTAGAAATTTATGGCAACATGATCAAACTTATCATTACAAGATAGAGCTTCACCTTTAATAGAACAATTATCATTCTTTCATGACCATACTATAGTAGTATTATTAATAATTACTATTATTGTAGGATATGCACTTAGATATATATTAATTATCTCTTTTACAAGACGAAATATACTTCATGGACACTTAATTGAAACTATCTGAACTGCACTTCCAGCTATTACATTAATCTTTATTGCATTACCATCACTACGATTACTTTATTTACTTGATGATTCAGTTGACGCAATAATTACAATCAAAACAATTGGGCGTCAATGATACTGAAGTTATGAATATTCTGATTTTGTAAATATTGAATTTGATACATATATAACACCAGAAAATGATTTAGAAAATAATAGATTTCGACTACTTGATGTTGATAATCGAACAATCTTACCTATAAATACTGAAGTACGAGTACTAACAAGAGCATCAGACGTACTTCATTCATGAGCAGTGCCAGCATTAGGAATTAAGATTGATGCAACACCAGGACGATTAAATCAAGGAACATTTACAATAAACCGACCTGGATTATTCTTTGGGCAATGCTCTGAAATTTGTGGGGCAAATCATAGATTCATACCAATTGTAATTGAAAGAACTTCAGCTAATATATTTATTAAATGATTATCTAAAATAATTTAAGGAGTTAGTTAAAAAATAACGTTAGAGTGTCAATCTAAAATAACTAATTATTAGTACACCTTGATCATCAGGTGGCTGAAAGTAAGTAATGGTCTCTTAAACCAAAAAATAGTAAATTAACAAATACTTCTGATGAGGAATAACATCTAAATCCCTCAAATATCCCCTTTAATATGATTTTCACTATTTATTATATTTTCTATTGTATTTATTTTATTTAATCAAATAAACTTCTTCTCATTTAAACCAATAATTTTAAAAACAGAAGAAAAAGAACAAATTAAAAATAAAAACTTAAATTGAAAATGATAACAAATTTATTCTCAACATTTGATCCATCAACTAATTTATTTAATTTATCATTAAATTGAACTAGAACATTTCTAGGATTATTCTTAATTCCAACTTTATTCTGATTAACCCCATCACGAATTAATATTATATGAAATAAATTGAACTTAACTCTTCATAATGAATTTAAAACATTATTAGGAACAAACTCATTTAATGGAACAACATTTATTTTTATTTCAATTTTTATTATAATAATATTTAATAATTTTATAGGATTATTCCCTTATATTTTTACTAGAACTAGTCATCTAGCTCTAACATTTACAATTGCATTACCAATATGATTAAGATTTATATTATTTGGATGAATCAATCATACAAATCATATATTTACGCATTTAGTACCTCAAGGTACACCTGCTGCACTTATATCATTTATAGTATTAATTGAAACAATTAGAAATGTAATTCGACCCGGAACATTAGCAGTACGACTAGCTGCTAACATAATTGCAGGACATTTATTACTAACACTTCTTGGAAATACAGGACCTTCATTAACAATAAACTTAATTTCACTATTAATTTTTGGACAAATATTATTATTAATTTTAGAATCAGCAGTAGCTATAATCCAAGCTTACGTATTCTCTATTTTAAGAACTCTTTATTCTAGAGAAGTTTACTAAACATATGTTAACAATACACTCAAATCACCCATTTCACTTAGTAGACTTTAGACCTTGACCACTAACAGGAGCAATTGGAGCAATAGTACTAGTATCAGGATTAGCTAAATGATTTCATTTATTTAATATTAATCTATTTATAATTGGAATAGGAATTACTTTACTTACAATAATTCAATGATGACGAGATGTAGTTCGAGAAGGAACATATCAGGGATTACATACAGGATTTGTATCAATTGGATTACGATGAGGTATAATTTTATTTATTGCATCTGAAGTATTATTTTTTATATCATTCTTTTGAGCTTTCTTTAGAAGAAGATTAGCACCAACTATTGAATTAGGTATATTATGACCTCCAATAGGAATTCAACCTTTTAATCCAATACAAATTCCACTACTTAATACAGCTATTCTTCTTGCATCAGGAGTAACTGTAACTTGAGCTCATCATAGAATTATAGAATCTAATCACACCCAAGCACTTCAAGGATTATTTTTTACAGTATTATTAGGAATTTATTTTACTATATTACAAGCATATGAATATTGAGAAGCACCTTTTACTATTGCTGACGCAATCTATGGATCAACATTCTTTGTTGCAACAGGATTTCATGGATTACATGTAATTATTGGAACAATATTTCTTTTAACATGTTTAATACGACATTCAATAAATCAATTTTCACCAAATCACCATTTTGGGTTTGAAGCAGCTGCATGATATTGACATTTTGTAGATGTAGTATGATTATTCTTATATATTTCAATCTACTGATGAGGTAGATAATTGTTTTTCTAGTATAATAGTACATTTGACTTCCAATCAAAAAGCTTGATTACTAATCAAGAAAAACAATTTTGATTTTATCAACAGGAGGTCTTATTAGATTTATTATACCAATAATTGTTATAATTCTTGCAACAATCTTATCAAAAAAATTAATTAATGACCGAGAAAAAAGATCACCATTTGAATGTGGATTTGATCCTAAAAGTTCTGCTCGAATACCTTTCTCACTTCGATTTTTCTTAATTGCAGTAATCTTTCTAATTTTTGATGTAGAAATCGCATTAATTCTACCAATTGTAATTATTTTAAAAACATCAAATATCATAATTTGAACAATATCAACAATATTCTTTATTCTAGTTTTACTAGGAGGATTATATCACGAATGAAATCAAGGAGCTTTTAAATGAGCAGAATAAGGGTTATAGTTAATTATAACATTTGGGTTGCATTCAAAAAGTATTGATTTATCAATTAACCTTAAAATAAGAAGTGAAAAAATTACAGTCAGTTTCGACCTGAAAAAATGGTATTAATACCCTTATTTATTAATTGAAGCCAAATAAGAGGCATATTACTGTTAATAATATAATTGAACTATAAGGTTCCAATTAAGGAAATGTTAAGCCAATATTAAAGCTGCTAACTTTATATATTAGCGGTTAAATTCCGTTAACATTTCTATTTATATAGTTTAAATAAAACATTACATTTTCACTGTAAAAACAATATTTTTTATATTTATAAATATACCTAAAAATAAAAATATTTCCTTAACATCTTCAGCGTTAAACTCTAATAATAAGCTATTTAGGTATTATAAATAAAATAACATAACTAAAATAAATATTCAAAAAATAAAAGTTATAAGATAAATCTTAAAATTTAAATCATATCAACTTTGAATATAATTAATTAAATAAATAAATAAACTATATAAACCTTGACCACCAAATATTTCACCTCAACCAAAATCAAAAAACTTTGATGAATAATAACCGAATTTTAAAGGAAAATAACTAATAAACTTAGTTGAAAGAAAAGGTATAAATCATATAGAACCTACAAATCTAACAAAAGATAATATATCCAAAGAAAATAAATTATTAGAAAAAACTGATTTAGAAATTAAATAACCAAAATAAGAACCTAAAATTACTACAGAAATAGTTAAAAACTTTAAATAAAATGGTAAAACAATTATATAAGGAATAGGAAAAATTAATCAAGAAAGTAGACTACCACCAAAAACAGCAATAAATAATAAAGCAATTATTCCAAAAGAAATATAAAAGCCCTTATCATTAAAAGAAAATCTAGAATAAAAATTATTATCACCAGACATAGAATAATAAAATAAACGAAAAGAATAAGAAGCTGTTAAACCAGTAGAAAAAAAATATAAAAAAAAGATAAAACAATTAATTCATCTTAAACAAACTATCTCAAGAATTAAATCCTTTGAATAAAAACCAGCTAAAAAGGGTATACCACATAAAGATAAACTAGAAACATTAAAACAAATAGAAGTTAAAGGTATAAAATTAATAATTGAACCCATAAAACGAATATCCTGAGAATCCTTTAAGTTATGAATTATTGAACCTGCACATATAAATAATAATGCTTTAAATAAAGCATGAGCTAATAAATGAAAAAAAGCAAGTTTTGGATAACCTATAGCTAAAATTCTTATTATTAAACCAAGTTGTCTTAAAGTAGATAAAGCAATAATTTTTTTTAAATCAAATTCAAAGTTTGCACCAAGTCCAGCCATAAATATAGTTAAACAACCGACCAATAATAAAAATCAACCACAATTATAAATATCAAGTATTGGTCTAAACCGAATTAATAAATAAATACCAGCAGTAACCAGAGTAGAAGAATGAACTAGAGCAGAAACAGGAGTAGGAGCTGCTATAGCTGCTGGAAGTCAAGCAGAAAAAGGAATTTGAGCTCTTTTTGTTATAGCAGCCAAAACAATTAATATTGTAATAACCTTTATTTCAAAAGAATTTGAAATAAAATCATAATAATAAATATAATTTCAACTACCAAAATTTAACATTCAAGCAATAGAAATTAAAATAGAAACATCTCCAATACGATTAGATAAAGCAGTTAATATACCAGCACTATAAGATTTTACATTTTGATAATAAATTACTAAACAATAAGAAACTAATCCTAATCCATCTCAACCTAACAAAATTCTAATTAAATTTGGACTAATAATTAAAAAACCTATTGAAAGAATAAATATTAAAACAATAATAATAAAACGATTAATATTTTTTTCACCAGATATATAATCTTCTCTATAATAAATAACTAAAGAGGAAATATATATAACAAAAGATATAAAAATTAAAGATATCCAATCTAAAATTAAAGTTATAACAACTATAGAACCATTTAAATTAAAAAGCTCTCACTCAATAAAAATTCTATAATCAATTATTAAATAATAAATTCCTAAAATAAAAATTATAGTTCTTATTAAAAATAATGAAAAAAAACTTAAAGAACAAATAGAAAATAATTTCACGACCTAAGATGAAAAATTCATATCATTGATCCCACAAACCAATATTTTAATTAAAATACTTAAGTAAATTAAACAAAAAAATATTCACCCTTTAAACATAAAATATTTAAAGGAAGTCAATGTAAAAATAAAAGATGATATTCCCGTAAATAACCAAGAGAACATGTATAAACACCAGCAAAATAAAAACCATGCTGAGAATAAGAATATATATATAAGGTATAAACAGCTCTAAAAAAAGATAAAAAAATTAAAACTAAAAATCTAAAAGAAGACCATGATATAATTCTATTTAATAAACTTAACTCACCAATTAAATTTAATGAAGGAGGAGCAGCTATATTACAAGAACTTAAAAGAAATCATCAAAGAGCTATTCTAGGTATAAGATTAATTATACCTTTATTAATTAATAATCTTCGTCTTCCTAAACGTTCATAAATAATATTTGATAAACAAAATAAACCAGAAGAACATAAACCATGACCAATTATTAAAGATAAAGAACCTATACAACCCCATCAATTTATAGTTATTAAACCACCAATTACTATTCTTATATGAGCAACAGAAGAATAAGCAATTAAAGATTTTAAATCAACTTGACGAAAACAAATAAATCTAACAATAACTCCACCTGATAAACTTAAAGATAATCAAAAATAATTAAATTTTAAACCTAAAAAAGAAATAATCCTTATTACACGAAAAATACCATAACCTCCTAGCTTTAATAAAACACCAGCAAGAATTATTCTACCAGAAATAGGTGCTTCAACATGAGCCTTAGGTAACCATAAATGAACTAAAAATATAGGTATCTTAACTAAAAAAGCTAAAATTATAAAAACATAAAACATTAAATAATAAGATCTAAAATCAAATAATAATGGAAAATATAAAGTATTAACATAAAAATAAACCTTAAATAAAGCCAATAATAATGGTAATCTAGCAAATAAAGTATAAAAAATTAAATAAATACCAGCTTGAAGACGTTCGGGCTGATAACCCCAACCTAAAATTAAAAGTAAAGTAGGAACTAATCTAGCTTCAAAGAAAATATAAAAAGATAATAATCTTAAACTAGCGAAAGAACAATATAATATAATTAAAAGAAATAAAACCATGAAAACAAAAAAATTTGAATGATAAGAAGATAAATAAACAGAACCTCTAGCTGTAATTATTAAAGAACAAATTCAAAAACTTAATAAAATTAAACTAAAAGAAAAATAATCTACTCCAAAATAATATCTAATTATATTTAAATCACAATAGGAATATAAACAAATTATAAAAATAAAACTAGACAAAAATATTAAAGAATGAACCAACCATCAAGAATTTTTTAATAAACAAAGAGGAGTCAAAAAAACAATTATTAATAAATACTTTAACATAAAGATAATCTAAAAGAATTAAAAAAATCATTACCATGAGAACGAATTATAGAAACTAAAATTGATAAACCTAAAGCACCTTCACAAACAGAAAAAACCAAAAAAACAACAGGAAAAAAATAATCATAATTAAACTCAATAAGAAAAATAACAATCAATATAAATAAAGAAAGAACAATATATTCTAATCTTAATAAAACTATTAATAAATGCTTACGCTTTGAAGAAAAAACATAAACACCAGCAAAATAAATTAATAAAGAAGTAAAAATAGAAAATATAAACATTAGTTTTAATAGTTTAAAAAAAACGCCGGTCTTGTAAACCGAAAATAAGATATGCCCCCACTTTTAAAACTTCAGGAATAAAAACTTATTTCTATCTTTGGTCTCCAAAACCAATATTTTTAATAAACTAACTCCTGAAATGATTAAAATAATAATTATAACTCTATCTAATGTAATAAATATTAATTTTATTAAATTAAACCACCCAATATCAATAATACTTTTTATTATTTTACAAACCTTTCTTATTGGGTTAATAAGTGGAACAATAATAGAAAGATTTTGATTATCATATATTTTATTTTTAACATTTCTTGGAGGTATATTAGTATTATTTATTTATATTACAAGAATTGCATCAAATGAAATATTTCAACCAAAATCAATTATTATAATCATTTCAATCGTTTTATGAATAATTATTATAATCTTTTTAATCATTTCAGATAAAACAATATTTATAGACTTTTTTAAAAATACAGAAACTATAAATATTGATAATTTAATTAACTTTCAAGAAATAACATTCTCATTAGAAAAATTATATAATAATCCAACATTTATTATTACAATAATAATAATAATTTATTTATTTCTAGCATTATTAGCAGTAGTAAAAATTACTAATATTAATCAAGGACCTATTCGTAAAATAAAATAACCACTAATGAATAAACCAATTCGATTAAAACACCCTTTATTTAAAATTATTAATAATTCTTTAGTAGATTTACCAGCACCAACAAATATTTCATTTTGATGAAATTTTGGTTCATTATTAGGATTATGCTTAGTAATTCAAATTGTAACAGGATTATTTTTAGCTATACATTATACATCAAATATTGAAATAGCATTTAGAAGAGTAGTTCATATTTGTCGAGATGTAAATAATGGTTGATTTATTCGAACCATTCATGCTAATGGAGCATCAATATTTTTTATTTGTATTTACTTACATGTTGGACGGGGAATTTATTATGGATCATACATATATGTAAATACTTGAATAATTGGAACAATTATTTTATTTTTAGTTATAGCAACAGCATTTATAGGATATGTTTTACCATGAGGGCAAATATCATTTTGAGGAGCAACAGTAATTACTAATTTATTATCAGCAATTCCTTATTTAGGTATAGATTTAGTTCAATGGGTATGAGGAGGATTTGCTGTTGATAATGCTACATTAAATCGATTTTTCACCTTCCATTTTGTTCTACCATTTATAATTGCTGCTATAGCAGCAATTCATTTATTTTTTCTTCACCAAACAGGATCTAATAATCCATTAGGACTTGATGGAAATATTGAAAAAATTCCATTTCATCCTTATTTTACATTTAAAGATTCAATTACATTTATTATAATAACATCATTATTAATTATATTATGCTTAATAAATCCTTACTTATTAGGAGACCCGGATAATTTTGTACCAGCAAATCCTTTAGTAACGCCAGTTCATATTCAACCTGAATGATACTTTTTATTTGCATATGCAATTTTACGATCAATTCCTAATAAACTAGGTGGAGTTATTGCATTATTTTTATCAATTAGAATTTTAATAATTCTTCCATTTTATAATAAAACACCATTTCGAGGGATTCAATTCTACCCGATTAATCAAATTATATTTTGAATTATAGTAATTATTGTAATTTTATTAACATGAATTGGAAAACGGCCTGTTGAAGAACCTTATATTATAACAGGACAAATTTTAACAGTTCTATATTTTAATTATTTCTTAATTAATGTTCATATTGCAAATATATGAGATAAATTAATTAAATAATAAATAGTTAATTAGCTTAGGAAAAGCATATGTTTTGAAAACATAAAATTAGAAGTTTAATTCTTCTATTAACTTTTCTTAAAAAATTTCACTAAATTATTGAAATTAATAAAATTTTTAAACCAATAAAAAAGATAAAAAAGTTTAAAGATAATGGTAAAAAACTTTTTCAAGCTAAGTATATTAATTTATCATAACGAAACCGAGGTAAAGTTCCACGAACTCAAATAAAAGAAAAAGAAATAATAGAAAGCTTAATAAAAAATATAAAAGAATAAAAATCTCCTCCCAAAAAAATTAAAGTCAAAAATATTCTTATAAAAATAATTCTTGTGTATTCAGCTAAAAAAATTAAAGTAAATCCACCAGCACCATATTCAATATTAAATCCAGATACTAATTCAGATTCACCTTCAGCAAAATCAAAAGGAGTACGATTAGTCTCCGCTAAACAAGAAGCAAAACATGCTAAAAATAAAGGAAAAGAAAAAATAATAAATCAACAATAAATCTGATAATTTATAAAATTTAATATATTAAATCTTTCAATTAAAATAATTAAAGATATTAAAATTAAAGCTAATCTTACTTCATAAGAAATAGTTTGAGCAACAGAACGTATAGAACCTAATAAAGAATAATTTGAATTAGATGATCAACCAGCAATTATTACTGTATACACACCTAATCTAGTACAACATAAAAAAAATAAAAAACCATAAGAAAATGAACATATATAAGTTAAGTAAGGAAAAATAATTCAAATAATTAAAGAAATTATTAGATTAAATACAGGAGAAAAATAATATAATAAATAATTTGATAAAATAGGAATTGGTTGCTCCTTACAAACTAATTTTACAGCATCACTTAAAGGTTGAGGAATACCAGCAAAACCAACCTTATTAGGACCTTTTCGAATTTGAATATATCCTAATACTTTCCGTTCTAATAAGGTTAAAAAAGCAACACTAATTAAAACACAAATTAATAATAAAAGAAAATTTAAAATAAACATAAATAAATCATATAATATCAATACTATTTGTAAAATAAATTTACATTAATGAATTCTAAATTCAACACATTAATCTGTCAAAATAGTAAATATTAATTTAAATCAATAAATAAAAAATATTTTAATTACATGGTCCTTTCGTACTAATGTAATTAATTTAAACTTAAGATAGAAACCGACCTGGCTTACGCCGGTCTGAACTCAGATCATGTAAGAATTTAAAGGTCGAACAGACCTAATTACTGGGCTACTGCACCCAAAATTATTCTTAATCCAACATCGAGGTCGCAATCTGCTTTGTCAATATGAGCTCTCAAAAACAATTACGCTGTTATCCCTAAGGTAACTTAAACTTATGATCATAAATTATGGATCATATTAAACATAAATTAATGATTTTAGAATGAAGAGTTTATTTATTCTTCATGTCACCCCAACAAAACATTATCTTTAAATATAAAAAGATTAACTAAAAATTATATAAAAATAAAATGTTAAGCTCTATAGGGTCTTCTCGTCTTAAAGAAAAATTTAAGCCTTTTAACTTAAAAGTTAAATTCTAAAATTTAATAAGAGACAGATGATTTCTCGTCAAGCCATTCATTCTAGCCCCTAATTAAGAGACTAATGATTATGCTACCTTTGCACGGTCAAAATACCGCGGCTCTTTAAAACTTTGTCAGTGAGCAGACCAGACCTCAAAATATAGTCAAGAGGACATGTTTTTGATAAACAGGCGGAAATCAATTTTGCCTAATTCCTTATAATAAATTAACAAAAATAAAATATTATAAACAAAATTTATATACTAATTTTATCATTATTACATTAATTTTAAAATTAAATTAATAATCTCAATATAAAACCTAAAATAATTATAAAATCAAAATAAAAAATAATGAACTAAAACGTAATCAAAAAGATAGCTGGTTTAAAGCTTACTATTAAATAATAAAATAATAAAATTATAGGTAAACTCTAGAGCTTATCCCCTAAAGAATAAATAAGTTAATATTTTTACATAAAAAAGTAAATAAAAACTAATAACTTTAAAAAATTAAATTTTTTCTTGAGAAACTAGATATCTTAGGAATCGATTAACATTTCATTTCTATAATTAACTCAAAAATAATTATAATACATTAACTTAAAGTTAATTATAAATCAACCTAAATCGAGACTAGTAAATAAATACTAAAAATTTAATAAACCCTGATACAAAAGGTACAACAATTTAAATTTACTTTCTAAAATTAAATAACTATTTCATAATCCAATTACATTACTAATTAACTATAATAAAAAAAAATCAATTCTATAAAATATACTAAAACTAAAAATAAATAAAATTTCTTTTATTAAAAAATAAAATAACAAAAAATAATTATAATAATATCAATAATCAAGATATCTGATTTGCACAGAATAATTTTCAGTGTAAATGAAATACTTCACTAATAAGTTACATCTTGTAATCTTTCTAGATACCCTTTCCAGTACATCTACTATGTTACGACTTATCTCATCTAACTTAAATTTTACCTTATAGATTAATTGGTAAATATTAATAATGAGAGCGACGGGCGATGTGTACACACCTCAGAGCCAATATCAATTAAATTAAATATGTTAAATTACTATCAAATCCACCTTCATTAATAGTATTTCACTACCAAATCCGTTATAAACAAAAACCTATTGTAACCCATCTCCTCTTAATTATAAGCTGCACCTTGACCTGAAATACTTTATAATTACAAATTAAGAAAATTATAACTCTAAAAAGATTTTCTGATAACGGAGATATACAAACAAATAAATTAAGTAAAGTTAATCGTGTACTATCAATCACGGGGGTAGGTTCCTCTGAATGGAATGAGATACCGCCAAATTCTTTGGGTTTAAAGATATTAACTATTAATACCCTGGTAAGTATAATTAACACTTAAAATAATAGGGTATCTAATCCTAGTTTATTATTTAAGTTTCACAGAATCATAGTAAGAAACATAAAAAAAAATTAAATTTCACCATCAAAATTTTAAATTTATCTCAAAATATAATTAACTGTATTAACCAATAATATTTACTTGTATTAATCGTATAACCGCGGCTGCTGGCACGAATTATGCCAATACTAAATCAATTGCTAAATCCAAAATTACTTGATTTAATAAATTAAATTACTGCAAACAGAACATTTAGTCTAACAAAACTTACATATAACTCAAAGAAAAAGTAAATATTTAAGCAAGAATAAAACTTTTAAATTAAAAATAAAATTTTAATAATAACTTAAAACAGACTAAAATTTTAATAAATTAAATAATTAAGAAAAAAGATAATAATAAACCATAAAATAATGAAAAAAAACTAGAAGACATACTTATTGTGACCAACAACAACTTCTCTACTATATATAAAAAAGATCAAATATGGAGCTATAAAAAATAAAAATGTGCAATCTTATGCTCCTATATATTTAATCTTTCTTATTTTATATATTTATAAGAAAGATTAAATAATATAAATTATTTAACTTATATAATTAAATATTTTAATATAATACATAATAATATAAAATTAAATGTATTATTATATTAATTATTTATAATAATAATAATTAATCTATTTATAATGTAAATAATAATTATATTATATAATTAATATAAGAGATTATTTTAAAATATTAATTATATTAATTAAATAATTATATTGTTTATATCCTATATATATAATATAATATATTTAATTACATATATATAAATATTTTATTATATAATAATTTCTTTTGCCTTAAAAAATAGGTTCCTATAATTTTTGATAAATATATAAATTTAAATAATAAAATAATAATTAATAAATAAACTATAATGATATATGTAATTAAATTTAATATATTAAAATAAATCATTTATATTAAACTCGAAAAAATTAAGTGTAATTTCCCATTTTAATGAAAAAAAAAGGTATAAAATTGAAACAATTATATGAATATCCTACATAAACCTACGCAAAAAAAAAACTTTAAATTTATATATAAAATACAAAAAAACACAAAAATTA